AATAACGTTTTTTTAAAAATGCGTTATTGCACTTGATTTGCTGACAATTGGAAAGTTTGATAAAAACTCGTTTTAGGGGTTTGGCGAGGAATTAAAATTATCACACTTTAAAAAATTGTTAGTAGGGGGGTAGGGGGGTTTGGGAGAAAAAAAAATAATTTTTTTTCAAAAAAAAAATTGAAAACAGCCAAGGATTTGGTACTAACTGTTTTTTTAGCTGTTTTAGGGACTTATATAATAAAATTTTTGGGTTTTTCACGGTTGAAGAGGTTGTCTGAGTTTAGCTATCAAAAAAATTAACCAGATAAGTTTTAGATAAATTGGAAAAAAAATGAGTAAAAATTTCAAAAAATTAAAAAAAGTGGCAAAAAATCGTATGGGAAATTTCACTGGAAAAAATTTTGGTCGAAAAAATATGTCTAGCAAGCATTCAAGAAATAATACCATATAGGTAGGTTGCACGAGAACCATTGCACTGTTAGAGCAGTTTAAATCGGTTAGGCCGTTGCACTTGAAATGAGGATGAAAGTAGAGAGAAAAAAAAAAATACCAGCCGCCAGGAAAACCAGTTATACTATGATCAAGGGTACGAGGGTAACTAACCCATTAACCAGAGGCCTTGGAAAAGGTGAGAAAGTGGTGATGGAGAGTAGAATGGTCCTGACCTAACAACCAGAGGCCTTGGAAAAAGTGAGAAAGTGATGCAACCTCAAGTTATGGACGTGAGACTGGGGAGGGGGGCACTGTGCGCAGGGGTTGATGATTTCACGTGAGAAGCCAGATTACGAGACAAACAAGTATAAAATACACTTCCGTATTGACGAGAGACTGTTTCAAGTGATGTGTGAATGTAAGATTACGAGGGGTAGTAAAGCTTGGATATTCGTGGGGAAATGGAATTATGCACGATCTAGAAGATACGTTCTTTAATCAGATTATTAGATGAAATGTCCTAAATAATAGTCGTACTGAGTACAATTTAATGCACAATGAGCTGTTACGTATTATGAAAGGTATACAGGATTTAATACATGCTTGATATTCATGAGGAAAATAAATAATGCACGATATACATATACGATTAATGTCATAATAAATAGGATAATGTACATATATATTTTTCATGAGGAAAATAGGTTAATGTACATTATACATAAATGTATATTAATCAACACCCCATAAAATTAAAACATAAGTGTGAGTGAATGAAAAGCGCTTGGAGGTGACTAGGTGTGAGGGCAAAAAGCCGNNNNAGGAAAATAGGTTAATGTACATTATACATAAATGTATATTAATCAACACCCCATAAAATTAAAACATAAGTGTGAGTGAATGAAAAGCGCTTGGAGGTGACTAGGTGTGAGGGCAAAAAGCCGCTTGGAAGCGGCTAGTGTTTAAGGACAAAAAGCCGCTTGGAAGCGGCTAGTGTTTAAGGACAAAAAGCCGCTTGGAAGCGGCTAGTGTTTAAGGACAAAAAGCCGCTTGGAAGCGGCTAGTATTTGAGGGCAAAAGGTAGTTTAATAAAAATGCTAGTTTTGGGGATTAGTGATGGGGGGAAACCCCTCCTTTTGATGTTCTGGAGGAGTGTTCCTATCTCTGATTTACAAGACCAGTGCTTTGAGCTTAAGCTACCAGAGCTATCTTATCATTTTAGTAATTTGTTTTCTAGAATAGCTGTTATTGGCAAAAGTAGGAGAAAAATGGTGAAGTAAAGTAGGGAGGCTAATTGGCCAATAATAATAAATGGGTTTTCAACAGGTTGACCACCAATTCATGTTAGAATGAGGATGTCTGAGATAAGAAGTCAGAATACAAGTTGTGATAGTGGACGAAATGAAAGTGTTCGTTGTTTTGAGAGGTGAGTTATTGGAAGAATTAAGAGAATTAAGATGGAGAATAGTAGGGCTAAAACACCACCGAGTTTGTTAGGGATTGAGCGGAGGATTGCGTAGGCAAATAAAAAATATCACTCCGGTTTAATGTGGGGTGGAGTAACCAGGGGATTAGCGGGAGAGAAGTTTTCTGGGTCTCCTAAAAGGTTTGGTGAAAATAGGGCTAAAAATAGAAGAAGAAGGAGTGTTGCGATTGCGCCAAGGATGTCTTTGTAGGAATAGTAAGGGTGGAATGGAATTTTGTCTATGTTGGAATTGAGACCGGTTGGATTGTTTGAACCAGTTTCGTGGAGGAAAAGAAGGTGAATTATGGATACACCCATAATTATAAATGGAAGTATAAAGTGAAAGGTGAAGAATCGGGTTAAAGTTGCGTTGTCAACTGCAAATCCGCCCCAAATTCATTCAACGAGGGTGTTTCCTACATAAGGGGTTGCGGAGAGTAGGTTCGTAATAACGGTGGCACCTCAGAAAGACATCTGTCCTCAGGGTAGGACATAGCCTATGAAAGCTGTGGCTATAACTAGAAGGAGAAGGACTACTCCGATATTTCAGGTTTCTGTGAAGAGGTAAGAGCCGTAGTAGAGGCCACGTCCGATGTGTAGGTAAATGCAGATAAAAAATAGGGATGCTCCGTTAGCATGAAGGTTGCGGATTAGTCAGCCGTATTGAACATCTCGATGAATGTGGGAGACGGAAGAGAAGGCTAGGTTAATGTCTGCTGTGTAGTGTATGGCCAGGAAAAGGCCTGTAATGGTTTGAATAATTAAGCATATTCCTAAGAGTGAGCCAAAGTTTCACCAAATGGAAATGTTGGGGGGAGTGGGCAAGTCAATGAATGAGTTGTTGATAATTTTGAGGATTGGGTGTTGTTTGCGAATATTATTTGTCATTGGTTTTAGTAGTTGAAGTACAACGGCGGTTTTTCAAGTCGTAGGTTTTGGTGTGAGGCCAAATTAAAATAATGATGTATTTAGTGGATTTTTTTGTAGTTTGTTTGATTGTTGGGTTAATTGGTGTTGCTTCTAATCCGTCTACCTATTATGGAGCTGGTAGTTTGGTTATGTCAGCTGGTGTAGGTTGTGGGGTTTTAGTAATAATGGGTTACTCTTTTGTTTCAATTGTACTTTTGCTGATTTATTTGGGTGGAATATTAGTTGTTTTTGCTTATTCTGTGGCTTTAGCTTGGGATTTATTTCCTAAGGCATGGGGGGATTGATCTGTTGGGTTTTATTTTGGGGCATATCTTGTGTTGAGTGTATTTTTAGTTAAAAAGTTTGGTGATGGGTGATTGGTGGGTATTGGGATTGATGGGGCTGATTCGTGTGGGTTGTCCGTTGTTCGTGCGGACTTAGGTGGTGTGTCATTATTGTACCATTTAGGTGGAGGGGGTTTATTGATTTGTGGTTGGGCTTTGTTAGTAAGTTTATTAGTTGTATTAGAGTTAACCCGGGGTTTAGTTCGTGGTGGTCTTCGGGCTGTTAGGTAATTAAAAGTACAATAAAACAGGCGGTGCTAATAATAAAAATAGATAGGTAAAATTTTATTAGGCCTTTTTGGGCTAAGGTGGTGGCTTTTACATTTGACAGGTTTAGAGAGGTTAAGCCTTTTGGACCTGCTTTTTCTAATCAAAATAGATCATTAATGTGTAGGGCTAATGTTTGCCCTGAAAATAGAGAAGTGATTGGTAGGGCTCGATGTATTGAGTAATTGTAAAATCCAAGTTGGTTTGAAAATGCATGAGGTTTAGATCGTTTAGTTGATATTAATCAGGTTGTTTTTTTTGCAATTTGGAGGGCAGTAATAGCCCCTAAGGTGGCAATGGTTAATGCTAGGAGTTTTATAGTGGTAGGTATGGTGGTGGGAGTTGGTTTGTTTGGTAGAATGGTTATTGTTAGGATTAGGCCGGTTAAAAGGCTTCCAATTGCGAGACGGACAAGTGGGTTGGTTAGGGTGGTTGGGATTTCGGTTATTGAAGTTGTGGGTGTTCGTGGGGAGTTTATTTGTACGTAGAAGGTTATTCGTATGGAGTAAGTGGCGGTGAGCATGGTTGCAAAGAGTGTTGTTATTAGGGCCCAGGCGTTTAGGTAAGAGGAATTTAAAGTTTCGATAATAATGTCTTTGGAGTAAAAACCGGATAAAAAAGGGGTTCCTGTTAAGGCAAGGTTGCCAATGGTTATGCAGGTAGCTGTGGTTGGTAATAGTTTTTGTACTCCGCCCATTTTTCGGATGTCTTGTTCATCGTTAAAGTTATGAATAATTGCGCCGGAGCAGAGGAATAGTATTGCTTTGAAAAAAGCATGGGTTGAAATATGTAGGAAGGCTAGTTGTGGTTGGTTTAGTCCAATTGTTACTATTATTAGGCCTAATTGGCTGGAGGTTGAGAAGGCAATAATTTTTTTGATATCATTTTGTGTAAGTGCGCAGAGGGCGGTAAATAAGGTAGTGATAGCCCCTAAACAAAGGCAGATGGTTAAGGCCGATTTACTGTTTTCTAGGATTGGGTGAAGTCGAATCAATAAGAAGATGCCGGCTACAACTATTGTGCTAGAGTGAAGGAGGGCTGAAACTGGTGTAGGGCCTTCTATAGCTGCTGGAAGTCAAGGGTGGAGACCAAATTGGGCTGATTTGCCCGCCGAGGCTAGGATTAAACCTAGAAGGGGAAGGAGGGGGGGGTTTTTTATTTGGGTAATTAGTTCTTGGATATTTCAGGTTATTAGATGTGTTGCTAATCATGCTAGGGCTACGATGAAGCCGACATCTCCGACTCGATTGAAAATAATTGCTTGTAGGGCGGCTGTGTTGGCATCTGGGCGGGCAAATCATCAGCCGATTAGCAAAAAGGATATTACTCCGACCCCCTCTCAGCCAACAAAGAGTTGAAATATATTGTTAGCTGTTACCAAGGTTAACATGGCGAGGAGGAAAATTAAAAGATATTTGAAAAATCGATTGGAGTAGGGGTCTGATGATATGTATCAGTTGGTAAATTCTAGGATAGATCATGTTACAAATAGGCTCACTGGTACGAATGTAAGGGAATATAGGTCTAAGATAAAACTAATATTAATTTCAATATTGGCTGAGTTGGTTCAGGTAAAGTTGGTTGTTGAGGCTTCCATGCCAGTAAAGGTAAAGATGGCTAGGGGAATTAGGCTAACTTTAAATGCTAATTGGACAGCAGTTTTTGCGTAGAGCATTCCTCATCCTATTATTAATGTTAGGGGGTTTATGGTGGTTAAAATTGGGTGTACAAGGATGAAGAGAACTGTAAGTATGGCTGAATGTATTAATAAACCATGCATAGTTGTTTCTACTTGGAGTTGCACCAAGATTTTTGGTGCCTAAAACCAGCGGATATCTATTTTCCTTTAGAAACAAGAGGCCTGAGGATTTTAACTTCAGTTGTTCGAGTTAGCAGGTCTAGTTGTTCATACGCCTCTTGGTAAATAAGAAGGTTATTGCTTCTGTTTCTAGATTCACAATCTAGTGTTTTAGGTAAACTATATTTACAGGAGTAAAGGCCTGAGATTAAGGCTGGTTTTATGGTTAAGAGTGCAATTGGGAGCAGGTGGAGAATGAGGAGTAAATGTTCTCGAGTGTGTGAGGGGGCATTAAGAAGAAATTGTGTAGATACAATGCCTCGTTGTGTTATTAAAAATATATATAGGGAATAGGTGGCGGTGATTAGTGTTCCTACACCGGTTATGATAATGGTGGGTGTAGATCAGTTGAATAGGGCGGTAATGATAAATAGTTCTCCAATAAGGTTAATGGTTGGAGGTATGGCCATGTTTGTTAAGTTGATTAGGAGTCATCATGTTGTTATTAGTGGAAGGATAAGTTGTAGTCCTCGTACAAGGAGCAGGGTTCGGGTGTGTGTGCGTTCGTAGTTAGTATTAGCTAAAGAAAATAGGGCGGAGGAGGTAAGTCCGTGTGCAATCATTAAGACTATGGCGCCTGATAGTCCTCAGGGGGTTTGTGTAATGATTGCGGCAATGACTAAACCTATATGGCTTACGGAGGAGTAAGCGATGAGGGCTTTTAGGTCTGTTTGTCGAAGACAAATAGAGCTAGTTATAATAATTCCCCATATAGCCATAATGAGAATTGGTATTATTAAAGTTGGGGGGTGGGGGGTGGAAATTGGTAGAATGCGAATTAATCCGTATCCCCCAAGTTTTAATAAAATAGCGGCTAGGACTATTGAGCCGGCAATTGGGGCTTCTACATGGGCTTTTGGGAGTCATAGGTGTAGTCCATATAGGGGGAGTTTAACTATAAATGCGAGAAAGCAGGCGAGTCATAAAAGGTGGCTTGTTTTTGTTTGGAGAAGTTCTGGTTGATGTAAAAATAGTATTTCTATGGAGGTGTGTAAGTGTTTGTTATAGAGATATAGTAAGGCAATTAGAAGTGGAAGAGAGCTAATTAGGGTATAAAATAAAAAGTATAGGCCGGCGTTTAGGCGTTCTTTTTGGTTTCCCCATCGTGTAATAATAATAAGGGTTGGGATTAAGGTGGTTTCAAATAACAAATAAAATAAAATAAATTCTGATGCGGAGAAGGTTATAATTAGTGCGGTTTGGAGTGTGGCTAGGGTTATTAAATATATGCGTTTTCGTTGTACGGGCTCGGTTTTTAGATGGTTTTGGCTGGCTAAGACTATTAGTGGAAGAAGTCAGCAGGAAAGGGAAATAAGAGGGGCTGATGTTATGTTGGTAAGAAAATAACTGGATATGTTGGAAAATATAAGGGAGAAGGGGTAATTGAAGAGCAAAAGGCTTGTTATGGCCAGTAATATTGAAAATAAGGTAAAGATAGGAAAGAGAGTTTTAGGATTAAGAAGGAGGGCGGTTGGGATCAATAGGGATGTTGGGATAATAATTTTTAACATTTTAGTAAGTTTAGGTTTTTTATGTGGTCAGTTCCATGTGTTCGGGATGTGGCTACGAGGAGGGCTAAGCCTGAGCTTGCTTCACAAGCGGAAATTGCCAAAAGTATAATTGGTATAATGGCTATTGTTGAGGTTCCAGTTGTTAGAGAAAAGATAGATAGTATTAAGTAAAGGGCTAGTATCATGCTTTCAATGCAGATCAAAATAGATATAAGGTGAGTTCGGTGAAATGTTAGTCCTAGGAGTCCTAGTAGGAAGGCTAATGTTAATAAAAAAAGGATTGTTGGCATGTTAGGGGTCCTGAAGGCATCAGGGTCTATTAAGTCGAAATTAATTATTTTAATTAAACTAACCCCCTATTCGGCTCAGTCAAGGCCCCCTTGAACCCACTCATAAAAAAGGCCTAATGTCAATAGAATAATAATGGTAGTTGTTCACAAAATTATTGTTGTTGGGCATGAGGAGTTGGCTGCTCAAGGAGTTGGGAGCAGAAGGGCAATTTCTAGATCAAAGAGTAGAAAAAGAATGGCGACCAGAAAAAAACGCAGAGAAAATGGGAGGCGTGCGGATCCTAGGGGGTCAAATCCACACTCATATGGGGAGAGCTTTTCTGTGTCGGGTACTATTTGTGGAAGTCAAAAGCTAAGAAAAATTAAGAAAGTTGATAGGAGGGTGGTAATTACTAATATAATTAGTAAGTTCATTGCTTTTTCTTAGATTTGTCTAAGATTGGACGAGTGGAAGTCATCTATATTTTTTATATTAAAAAAGCAAGAGCCTCATCAGTAAATTGAAACATATAAGAAAAGTCAGACAACGTCTACAAAATGTCAATATCAAGCAGCAGCTTCGAATCCGAAATGGTGTTTTGTTGTAAAATGGTGTAATGTTTGTCGAATTAAGCAGACTACAAGGAATGTTGAGCCAATAATGACATGAAGGCCATGGAATCCGGTTGCTACAAAAAAGGTGGCCCCATAGACTGAGTCTGAAATTGTAAAAGGGGTTTCATAATATTCGTTGGCTTGAAGTGCCGTAAAATATAGCCCAAGTATAACGGTCAGAGCTAGTGCTTGGATGCTGTCTTTCCGTTTTCCCTCTATTAATGCGTGGTGGGCTCATGTTACTGTTACGCCTGAGGCAAGAAGAACAGCAGTGTTTAATAATGGGACTTCAAAAGCGTTTAGCGGTTGAATGCCTGTTGGGGGTCATTGGCCTCCTAACTCTGGGGTTGGGGCAAGACTTGAATGATAAAAAGCTCAGAAAAAACCTGCAAAGAAGAAAACCTCTGAGGTAATAAATAAAATTATACCATAGCGGAGCCCTTTTTGAACAGGTGCTGTGTGGTGGCCTTGGTAGGTGCCTTCGCGAACAATATCGCGCCATCATTGTTGTATTGTTAAAAGTAAAATTACTAGTCCTAATAGTATGAGGTTTGTGTTATTGAAGTGAAATCACACTGCTAGTCCGGAGGTTATAAGAAGAGCTGCAATAGCACCCGTTAGTGGTCATGGGCTTGGATCAACTATATGAAATGGGTGGGCTTGGTGGGTCATTAGATGTTTTCTTGTAAGTAGAGGGTCAATAAAAGGGTAAAAACGTAGGCTTGGATTAAGGCTACTGCTATCTCTAGGCAAGCTAGCAGGGTTAATACAATGAGGGTAATGAGTGAGGCGGTTGTTGTAATGTTTATAATTACTAAAACTGCTGTTGAGATAAGCTGTATAAGTAGGTGGCCAGCTGTTAGGTTAGCTGTGAGTCGAACGCCCAGGGCAATGGGGCGGATAAGTAGGCTAGTTGTTTCAATTAATACTAGTATTGGAATTAATACAGAGGGTGTTCCTTCTGGAAGAAGATGTCCTAGTGAGGCTGTAGGTTGGTTGCGGAGTCCTGCTATTACTGTTATTAATCATGTTGGAATTGCTAGGGCTAAGTTTGTAGAAAGTTGGGTGGTTGGAGTAAAAGTATAGGGGAGAAGTCCAAGAGTATTTAACGAAATTAAAATGATTAGAAGGGTAATAAGTGTACTTGCTCATTTGTGTCCTTGGGCAGATATTGGGTTTATTAGTTGTTTGGTGGCTTGTTTAATAAATCAAACTTGGACAAGCAAATGTCGGTTTTTTGCAAAGCGGCTGGTTGTAAAATAGAGGCCTAGAGGAAAGGCTAAGGCTAGAATAATTAAGGGAATTCCTAAAATTGTGGGAATACTAAATTGATCAAAGAAGCTTAAGGCCATGGTCAGGTTCAGAAGTAGTTGTTGGGTTTATGGGTAGGTTGAAGAGGTGAGGAGTTTGTTGGTGTTTTAAGGACTTTAGTTAGTAGAATAAATAATATAAGTCAAATTAATATAAAGATTAAAAATCAGGGTGCTGGGTTTAATTGTGGCATTCACTAAGGGGGTAGATTACCCCCTCTTTAGCTTAAAAGGCTAATGCTGTGTAGCTTCTTAGTGATGAGGATATTATTGTGCTAGATCAGTTTTCGAAGTATTTTAAAGGTGTTGACTCTACTACAATTGGCATGAAGCTATGGTTTGACCCGCAGATTTCGGAGCATTGACCATAGAATAATCCGGGGTGTGATGAGATTATGGTGGTTTGGTTTAGTCGTCCTGGCACGGCGTCAGTTTTAATGCCAAGTGCAGGAATTGCTCAGGAGTGAAGGACATCTTCTGCTGAGATTAAAACGCGGATTGGTGACTCTATTGGGATAACAACTCGGTGGTCGACTTCTAGTAGTCGAAAGTTTCCTGGGGTTAAGTCTTGTGTTGGGACTATGTATGAGTCAAATGTTAAATTTTCATAGTCTGTATATTCATAGCTTCAGTATCATTGGTGGCCTATGGCCTTAATTGTGAGATGTGGGTTATTAATTTCGTCTATTAAATAGAGAATTCGGAGGGATGGGAGTGCAATAAGGATCAAAATAATTGCGGGGAGGATAGTTCAGATTATTTCGACTTCTTGTGCGTCTATACTACTTGTGTGTGTTAGTTTGGTTGTAAGTATTAGGGTAATAATATAGAGTACTAGAGCACTAATTAAGAATACAATTATTAGTGCATGGTCATGAAAATGAAGGAGTTCTTCTATAATTGGGGAGGCTGCATTTTGAAAGCCAAGTTGTGCTGGGTGTGCCATTGAGGGCCATGGGTTTATTGATTCCCATAATTTAGTGCTGACAGAACTATGTAATTAATTTACTAGGCCCTCATAAGGGGAGAAGCTTGTGGAAGTGCAACTGGCTTGAAACTAGTTTTAGGGGGTTCGAGTCCTTCCTCCCTTGAGGTTTGAACATATGTAGATTCTTCGTAGGTGTGGTATGGGGGCGGGCAGCCGTGGAGTCACTCTAGGTTAGTATTTGATATTTCTAATAGTAATACTTCGCGTTTAGCTGCGAAAGCCTCTCAAATAATAAATATTATTATAATTACGGCAGTGAGAGAGATTAAGGAGCCAATAGAGGAAATTGTATTTCATAGGGTGTAAGCGTCTGGGTAGTCGGAATAGCGTCGGGGTATTCCCGCAAGACCTAAAAAGTGTTGAGGAAAAAAGGTTATGTTTACCCCTGCGAATATTACGCCAAATTGAATTTTTGTTCAAGAAGGGTGTAGAGTATAACCTGAGAATAGGGGAAATCAATGTACAAAGCCACCCATGATTGCGAAGACGGCTCCTATTGATAGTACGTAGTGAAAGTGGGCAACTACGTAGTATGTATCGTGAAGGACAATGTCTAAAGATGAGTTGGCTAGAATAATTCCGGTAAGACCCCCAACTGTAAAAAGGAAAATAAAACCAAGGGCCCATAATATAGCGGCGTCTCATTTTACAGTGCCACCATGTAATGTGGCCAGTCAGCTAAAAACTTTTACGCCGGTAGGAATTGCAATAATTATTGTAGCTGAGGTAAAATAGGCTCGAGTGTCAACGTCTATACCCACTGTAAATATATGATGTGCTCACACAATAAAGCCTAGGAACCCGATTGATATTATTGCTCAAACCATACCTATGTAGCCAAATGGTTCTTTTTTTCCTGCATAGTAGGTAACAATATGCGAAATTATTCCAAATCCAGGGAGGATGAGAATATAGACTTCAGGGTGGCCAAAGAATCAGAAAAGGTGTTGATAAAGAATAGGGTCACCTCCCCCCGATGGGTCGAAGAATGAGGTATTGAGGTTTCGATCTGTAAGAAGTATTGTAATGCCAGCGGCTAGGACTGGTAATGAGAGTAAAAGAAGGACTGCTGTAATTAAAACTGATCAAACAAATAATGGTGTTTGGTATTGTGTTATGTTCGGGGGTTTTATGTTAATGCAAGTGGTAATGAAGTTAATTGCCCCAAGGATGGAGGAGACACCCGCTAGATGTAATGAAAAAATTGTTAAGTCCACGGATGCTCCTGCGTGGGCTAGATTACCCGCTAAAGGGGGATAAACAGTTCAGCCTGTGCCAGCGCCTGCTTCAATGGCAGAGGATGACAGGAGTAACAGAAGGGATGGTGGGAGCAATCAGAAGCTTATGTTATTTATACGTGGAAATGCTATATCGGGGGCCCCAATTATTAGTGGTACTAGTCAGTTTCCGAAGCCCCCAATTATTACAGGTATTACAAGGAAAAAGATTATAATGAAAGCATGGGCAGTGACAACGACGTTATAAACCTGGTCGTCCCCAAGAAGGGTGCCAGGTTGACTTAACTCTGTTCGAATAATCAAGCTTAGGGCTGTGCCCACTATTCCGGCTCAAGCACCAAATAAGAGATATAAAGTGCCAATATCTTTATGGTTGGTTGAAAATAGTCAACGAATTAAGGACACAGGTAGGGTGGCTGAATTAGGCGTGAGGCTGTAAATCTCAACATGGAGAAATATTTCCCCCTATCAGTTTTAGTCCGGTAGTGTTACACATCAAAATGCAAATTTGAAAACGCACCCAATAAGTGCCTGGGCTTCCCCCGTTTTTTTTCTGAACGGGGGAAGAAAGGATGAAAGCCCGCTGGGTAGGGTTTTTAGCTGTTAACTAAAGTTTCGCAGGATCGAAGCCTGCTCATCTAGGAAGGCCTTAGCTTAATTAAAGTGTTTGGGTTGCATTCAGAAGATGTATATTAGGTTATACAGGTCTTATCAGAAGCTAGGGTTTTAGGTAGCCCTGTTTGAGGCTTTGAAGGTCTCTGGTTTAGTATTAACCTAAGCTTCTATGATAAAAGTAGGGGTGTTATTGGGATTAAAAAAAGAAGAGCGGTAATTTTAGATGTTGGGTTAATTAATGAGGTTGACTTAAAGCGTCATTTTATGGTGGTGTTTATTGTATTTGGGGAGATAGTGAGTGTAGAAGTGTATGTTAGGCGCATGTAAAATATTAGGCTTAATAGAGATGAGAGTGCAATGGAGGTTGCAAGTATTGTTAGTTGGTTTTGTACTAATTCTTTTAAGATAAGGAGCTTTGGGAGAAAGCCAATAAGTGGTGGTAGTCCTCCTAGTGATATGAGTATTAGTATTGTGGTGATGGTGAGTGTGGGTGAATATGATCATATTTGTCCAAGATCTTTTGATGATTTTGATGAAGTGTGGATTAGAATTAGGAATGTTGAGGTTGTAGTTATAATATAAATAAGTAGGGTAAATAATAGGAGTTTTTGTGAAATTGGGGCGATAGCTGCTATTCATCCGAGGTGGGCGATTGAGGAAAATGCTATAATTTTTCGTAGCTGGGTTTGGTTTAGGCCAGATCAGCCGCCTACAAGGGTTGAGATGATGGCAAGTAGGAGTAAGATGTTTGTAGGGAGGAAGTTTGAAGTTATGTAAAGAAGTGCTATTGGGGGTAATTTTTGTCAGGTTATAATTAAGAGGGCTGATGATAGTGAAATGCCTTGTGTTACTTCTGGTAGTCAGAAGTGTATGGGGGCAAGACCTAGTTTTATGGCAATTGCCATGGTTATAAGGATGGTTGCTGGATTTGTTGTTAGTTGGGTAATGTCTCAGGTTCCGGTATATCAGGCATTTAAAATGCTAGCTAAGAGAATGGTTGAGGAGGCAGTTGCTTGGGTAATAAAGTATTTAGTAGCTGCTTCAGTGGCTCGTGGGTGATGTTGTTTGGAGAGAATTGGGAGGATTGCTAGGGTATTTAGTTCTAAGCCAATTCATGCTAAAAATCAGTGAAAGCTAGTGGCTGTAATAATTGTGCCTAGAGCTACATTAGAGATTATTATTGATAAAATAATTGGGTTCATTAGTAAAGGAAGGGTTTAACCAACATTTTTGGGGTATGGGCCCAAGAGCTTAATTAGCTGACTTTACTTTAGAAGATAGTATATTGGGAGTACGGAAAGTTTTGGACTTTCAGGTGCGGGTTCAACCCCCGTTTTTCTATAGGAGGTGGGGGTTAATTATTCCCCATTGTTTACTCTATCAAAGTAACCCTTAGGTATTCAGGCACACATCCTTAAAGTGGTAAATTATGTTGTTGGGGGGAGCCCTGCTAGTATAATGGGAAGAGAAGCGTATCAGATGAAAAGAGCTAGTGTAATTGGGAGAAATTGTTTTCATAAGAGGTGCATGAGTTGATCATATCGGAAGCGTGGGTAGGAGGCTCGAATTCACAAAAATCCGAGGGTTAATAGGGTAGTTTTTGAAAATAGGTTAATTAAAAATAGTTCGGTTTGTTGTGTAATAGTTGGGCAAAGGAAAAGGATACATGAAAGGGTGTTTATTAACATGATGTTTATATATTCTGCTAAAAAAAATAAGGCGAAAGGTCCAGCTGCGTATTCGACATTAAAACCAGATACTAGCTCGGATTCTCCTTCGGTAAGGTCGAAGGGAGCTCGGTTTGTTTCTGCTAGGGTTGATACATACCATATTATTATTAGGGGTCAGGCAGGGAGTGCTATAAAAATATATTCTTGAGTAGTAATAAGTGCTTTTATGGTGAAAGAACCTGTTAATATAATGATCGAAAGTAGGATGATGCCTAGGGTAACTTCATAGGAGATTGTTTGTGCAATGGCTCGGAGAGCTCCCATGAGTGCATATTTGGAGTTTGATGCTCAGCCAGATCAAAGGATTGTGTAGACCATTATGCTGGATAGTGCAAGGAGAAATAGGAGGCTGAAATTTATATCTGTTATTGGGTGAGGCAGTGGGATAGGTGTTCACATTATTAATGCGAGTAGTAAGGCAAGTGTTGGGGTGGCAATAAATAGTATTGGGGATGCAGAGGTTGGGCGGATTGGTTCTTTAGTAAAAAGTTTTACTCCGTCTGCAATTGGTTGAAGTAGGCCAAAAGGTCCAACTAAATTTGGACCTTTACGGAGTTGTATGTAGCCTAGGATTTTTCGTTCTAGGAGGGTTAGGAATGCTACGGCAACTAAAATTGGGATAATGTATGCTAAGGGATTAATAATATAGGTCAAGATTTTATGCATTATTAAGAAGGAACTTTGCTTTCCTGTAGAAAGATTTTAGGTCTTTTGCATTACTTGGCTCTGCCACCTTAATAAACCTTAGTCTATGGTTATAATATTAGGAGAATTAGCCATTTTAGTTATGATCAAGGGTTGTTCTGTAAGACATACTGTTGGCATTGGTCCTACCACCCCGGTCCTTTCGTACTAGGGGTGGTACTAACACAGATAGAAACCGACCTGGATTTCTCCGGTCTGAACTCAGATCACGTAGGACTATTAATCGTTGAACAAACGAACCTTTAATAACGGCTGCATTATTGGGGTGTCCTGATCCAACATCGAGGTCGTAAGCCCTCTTGTCGATAGGGACTCTAAAAGAGGATAGCGCTGTTATCCCTGGGGTAACTTGGTTCATTGGTCAAATAGTTTAGGTCAGACTATTGGGTCAGGTATAAGTATTGACTTGTTTGTCTCGACTTGTGGTTTGTCGGAGGTTTGTTTGTGCTCCGAAGTTGCCCCAACTAAAAACCAAGGGGCATTTATTTGGCTTTGGTTTAAAAGCTCCACAGGGTCTTCTCGTCTGGTGTTTGTATTGTAGCTTTTGGACTACAAGATCAGTTTCATAGGTTAATTACAAGAGACAGTTTAATCCTCATTTAGCCGTTCATACTAGTCCCTATTTAGGGGACAAGTGATTATGCTACCTTTGCACGGTTAGGATACCGCGGCCGTTGAACGGGTCACTGGGCAGGCTGGACCTTTAATACTTGTTGGGCTAAAGGCTATGTTTTTGGTAAACAGTTGGGATTGTGTTTTTGCCGAGTTCCTTTTGTAATTTTTAACCTTTCTTTTTTGCATTCCTATGTTGGGGTAACAGATTGTGTAACAAAGGGTCTTGTGGGTTATTGTTAGGGTTAATGCTGTTAACTATCAGTAGTTTTTCTGTGCTGATTTAAGGGTATGCGGAGAGAGTCTTTCTTATTACTAGTTCTAGCATTAGTGTTTTTATAATTTTATAAAATAACTCAGGAAAATTCAGGAGAAGGTGGAGTTTGTAGGGATTGGTTTAAGGGTGGGCTGGAACGCGGTTATGGGTGGCTGCTTTGAGGCCTACTATTAATAAGTTTGAGGTTTTCTCTCTGTACGGGCTGTATCCCGGGTTGAAGGGGCTGTACCCCCTTCAATTTTGCTTGAGTCTATAAGTTCAGAGTTTAGGTGCTCTTTAGTACTCAAGGTTGAACTAAAATTCTTTTGTGAGTAACCAGCTATCACCAAGCTCGATAGGTTTTTTGCCTCTATTTTCGACTCTTCCCACTCTTTTGCTACAGAGACGGGTTTGCTCTGGTGAAAGCTGGTCAAAAATAGCTCGTTTGGTTTCGGGTTGTCAGGCTAAGTTCGCTTTGTCTGAATGTGTTTTGCTAAATCATGATGCAGGAGGTACAAGGATGAATCTTTGCTTTAAAATACTTAAGTATTTCATTGTTCTTTCATTTTTCCCTTGCGGTACTAATTGGGCTGGGGTAGTGTTTTATCACAAATACTGACTAAATTCAAATGGTTTGGTTGGGTGAGGAAATGGGGTTTGTGGTGTTATTTAGCCTTTAAGTTTAAGTTCAAAAAGGTCGGTAGGTTTCGGCTTCTTCCAATTGTAAGTTGGATGCTTTTTTAAGCTACTTTTTGTTAGTCCAAGCACACCTTCCGGTACGCTTACCATGTTACGACTTACCTCCTCTTGTGTCGAGTGTGTGTTTATTTATATTGGTTGTGTGGTTGAGGAGGGTGACGGGCGGTGTGTACGCGTCCCAGAGCGGTGTTAAAATAAACACTCTTGTTTATTTTACTGCTAAATTCGCCTTCGTGCAGGGTTTCATAATGCATTTCGTGTTTTTTATAATAAAAAATGTAGCCAATCTCTTCCTTTGCATTTGCTACACCTTGACCTGACGTATTAGTTGTTAACTGTTGTGTCTACTATTGATCCCTCATGGGGTAAACTGTCGACGGCGGTATATAGGCTGATTGTGCTAGCAAGGGTTGGGTGGAACGGGGGGTATCGATTACAGGACAGGCTCCTCTAGGTCGATGTGGGACACCGTCAAGTCCTTTGAGTTTTAAGCTTTTTGCTCATAATTCTCTGGCGGAAAGCACGTATGGTGGCTGTCAATGTTCAGGGCTTAGCATAGTAGGGTATCTAATCCTAGTTTGTTCCTAAGCTTTCGTGTGGTCAAGGTAATTATATTAAAAATATTTGTTTTGGTAGTCCTTGATATTTAAGCTTTTTACAGCTGGATATTAGGTTAAAATATTGTTAATATTATTTTTATCTAGTCACAATTTACGCCGTGCGGTCGTTGTCTTGGGCCTTTCGTTTAACCGCGGTGGCTGGCACGAAATTAACCAGCCCTAAAAATTATAGCTGGGTCGAGCTTTCGCTCATGGCCCAATATTTACTACTGCTGATTTACCCGTGGGGGTGTGGTGTGACAAGGCGTTATGGGCTTAATAGGGTAGTGCCTGATGCCTGCTCCAATCTGTCTTTTTAGGTGTTGTGGGCATTCTCACCGGTATGTTGAGGCTTGCATGTATAATCTTAATTGTAAACAACGGAAAGCCCAGGACCAAAGCTTTTGTTTCTGGAGGATATTACTCCTCATCCCAGCATTTTCAGTGCTGTGCTTTAATAAGATAAGCTACATTAAC